ACATTGGATAAAAAATCAGTAGCAAGAGAATTGAGTCTTTTAATCGATGAATTTGCTGAAGAATCAATACCAAATTGGAAAGGACTTTCTTTATTTCCGGAACAAAGAGGAATTGATTCAGAAGATCCAGAAAAAGTTTTGAGATTTTTATTCGAAAAAGTCCTAATTGATCTCAGGATTCAAACAATATACGAGACAGCCATACTTCCTCCCATGGAAAACACAACCCGAAAAAAATCGATTGGAATAAAGAAAAAAGTCCCCCGATGGTCATACAAATTATTCAGCGAGGTAGAACAAATCGGAAAAACTGAAACAACGGAAGAGGGGGAAGAGTGGATAGTAGATCATCAAATTCGCTCGAGGAAAGCGAAACGTATAGTTCTTTTTACGCAGAGTCTAGCGAATACCGACCCTAGTATCAAAACTATGACGAAGCCTGATGAAATAGAAGAAGTGGATATGATAGATTATCCCTATGAAGCGGATTTTCGTCGAGACATAATCACTGGTTCTATGCGTGTTCAAAGACGTAAAACCCTTACGGGGAAAATGTTTCCCTTATATCCGTATTCCCCACTTTTTTTCGACAGAGTAGGATTTTCTTGGGATGTTCTTTTCGAACCATTCATATTATCAGTAATTGAGATTTCCGACCTAATACAAGACATTTTTAGAAAGGGTATAAAAGGAAGCGTAGCAAAAAGAATAAAGAGGTTGAAAAAAAAAAAAAAAATGTACATGGAGGAAAACAAAAGCTACGAAGAAATTCAAAAAGAAGTCAATGAAATGGAAAAGGGGCGGGACGGGCCGACGGAAATGGAACGAATAGACAGGACACAAGAAAAAAGATCAAACCTCTATGATGTCATTATTTATGCTCAGGCAATAAGAGCTTGTATTTTACTAATTCAGTCGAAGCTTCGAAAATCTATTGTATTACCTTCATTGATACTAGCTAAAAATATTGTCCGTTTCTTATTACGCCAAGAGTCCGAGTGGAAGCAGGATATAAGGGAGATGAATAGAGAAGTGCATCTTATATGCACCTATAAAGGTCTGCCAGTACTAGAAACAGGAAGAAACGGAATTTTTCCTCAAAACTGGGCCACAGAGGGTATACAAATAATGATAAGATTTCCTTTCCGTCTGAAACCTTGGCACCGATCTAAGATACGACCTTCTCGTCGGGATCCAAATCCAAAGCAGGAAAGTCTTGCTTCTTTTTTAACGATTTGGGGACTGGAAACTGACCGTCCTTTTGGTTCTCCTCTCGTAGGACTTGGTATTTTGTTTCGTTATTATTTTGGACCCCCTTTGAAAAAACTCCAAAAAGCAATTATAAAATGGAGTTTTCGAGCTCTAAAAAGTTTCAAAGAAAGAACAAAATTATTGTTTCTAAAGGTCCAAAAAGAACCAAAAAAATTGAGAGAGGATTCGAGTGAAATAAAAAAAGATTCTATAATCAATAATCAGATTATTCATGAATCATCCATTCAAACCCGATCTATGGATTGGACAAATTATTCACTGACAGAAATCAAAATTAAAGATCTGACTGATAGAACAAGCACAATCAGAAATCAAATAGAAAGAATTACAAAAGACAAGAAAAATGGATTTCGAACTCTAAAGATAAATATTAGTCCTAACAAAACAAGTTATGGTGCTCAAAAATTAGCATCACTAAAAAATTATTTTCAGATATTAAAAAGAAGAAATGATCGATTAATCCGTAAATCACATTATTTTATAAAATGGATCGTGGAAAGGGTATACACGGATATCCTTCTAGAGAGCTTTCCATATATCATTAATCATTTTACTAATAGTCTTTATAGGCCCATGATCATTATCAAACTTTTTCGTAAATTAAAAAAAAAAAAATTTTTTGATACAAAAGAGAAAAAGATAATTGAGCGTATTTCAACTATACAAAACAAACTTTCACCTTCTCATATTCGTCATAAGATTCAGACGAAGTCGGAGGTTTCTTTTAAATTATCCCTCGTGTCACAGGCCTATGTATTTTACAAATTATCACAAACCCAGGTTATTAACTTGTATAAGTTAAGATCTGTCCTTCAATATGACGGAGCGTCTTTATTTCTTAAGAATGAAATAAAAGATTATTTTCGAAGACAAGGAATAATTTCTTCCGAATTAAAGCATAAGAAACTTCAGAATTCTGGAATGAATCAATGGAAAAATTGGTTAAAGAGTCATTATCCATACGATTTATCTGGGCTAAAATGGTCTAAATTAGTACCGCAAAAATGGCGAAATAGAGTCAATCAACATTGTAGGGTTGAAAATAAAAATTTAACCAAACGGGATTCATCTGAAAGAGAGGAAAAGGTTTCGTTATTGCTAAATAAAAACGATCATTTTCAAAAAATGTCTAGATATGATCTTTTAGCATATCAATCGATTTTTTATGAAGATAAGAAGGACTCATATAATTACAACATACATAAACCGAAATTTGTTGATACGGGGGGGAGTATCCCTATTACTCATTTTATAAGAAAAGATTATTTTATGTATATAAAAAATCCAGATAGAAAATTTTTTGATACGAAAGGTCTTTTTTATCTCAAAATTCATAAAGATAAAGAAATCAATCCATCCAATCAAAAGGGTTTCTTTTCTTTTTTTGATTGGATGGGAATGAATGAAGAAAGACTAAATCGTCCTGTATCGAAGCCGATACCTTGGTTATTCCCACAATTTGAGTTATTTTTTAATGTATCTAAAATGAAACCCGGGTTTATACCAATTCATTCACTTCTTTTTCATTTTAATGAAGATGTTAGTCAAAATAAAAATATCACTAAAAATAAAAAGGGGGATCTTATACTATCAAATGAAAAAGAAAATAAATCTTTTGAATTAGAGAATCAAGAAGAAAAAAAAACCATAGGTCAAAGAGATCTCGCATCAGATGCCCAAAACCGAGGGAACCCTGAATCTGTTCTCTCAAATCAACAAAAATATATGGAAGAACTTTATACGAAATCAGATATTAAAATGGGTAGAACGAAAAATCAACCCAAAAGCATTTGGACTTGGGAAATAGACTTAAATGCGTTCATGAAAGGATCTTTTGCTTTGCAATTGAAATGGATGCTGAGTCCTTTGACTATGGAATTATTCGATTATGCGCTGTCCGTACTTGAATGGGAAAAGGAAAGCAGAATGACAACAAAGTTTGGTTTCGGCTTTATTAAGAAGGAGGAGTTAACTCTGGATCCAATGCTAATCCGGGATTTGAATCTTTCAAAAATCCTAAAAGAGGGAATATTTATTATCGAACCAGTTCGTATACCTGTAAAACATAATGTAGAATTTCTTATGTATCAAACCATAAGGATTTCTTTGGTTCATGAGATTAAACAAAAAAAGAATCAAAAAAGATACAGAGAAAATATGGATAAGAATCATTTTGAGGAATCGATTGCAAGACATCAAATGATGACGAAAAATGGAAACAAAAATCATTATGATTTGCTTGTTCCTGAAAATATTTTATCGTCTAGACGCCGTAGAGAACTGAGAATTCTAAGTTGTTTCAATTCAAGGAATAGTAATTGTGTGGATAAAAATGCAGTATTTTGCAATGGGAACAAGGTAAAAACCTGTGGTCAATTTTTGGATGAAAGCAAAGATCTTGATAGAGATAAAATGAAATTTATTAAATTAAAATTATTTCTTTGGCCCAATTATCGATTAGAAGATTTAGCTTGTATGAATCGCTATTGGTTTGATACTAATAATGGTAGTCGTTTCAGTATGTTAAGGATACATATGTATCCACGATTAAAAATTGATTGATGATACAATTGTCTTCCCCTACGATATATATATATCGGGTGGATAAATAGCTGCGCACATGCCTTGTCTTACATCCTTTTTTGATACATGAATACTAATTCAATGACGTATCAATTAGATCAGAAAATGAATCAATAAGGAAATTCGGATTGATTCTTGTGTATACCAGATCAAAATACCTCGCATTATTATTACTGATCAGTAAAATTCATATTCGTAAAATAAAAATAGTAAATTAAGAAAAAAATTGACGCATAGAATAAATACAAAAAAAGGTAAGAAGAAATGCGTCCCCCGCCTACAGACTTGAGACCTTCTCCTAGAAAAAAACTTGCAACACCCAATCCATTTGGAATTCCATCAATTACCCGCCTATCAAAAAAATTAACTAGTTGGGACAACCCTCGTACACTGCGAATTACATATGTTGTATAAAAAGCATCTATGTAACCACGATGATGGGACCAATCATATATTACATTTTGAATTTGGTCCGAAAAAATCCTATTTAGATACCTTTTGGCAAAAAAATTAATTAAGGCAAAATTTTGTAACGACGAATAAATAGGTTTATAGAAAAAAGACGCTATAACTATTCCAGAATAAGCTATACTAACCGAAAGGGTTGCGTTTAACACAAATTCAGACCAATCAAAAAAATTTTCATTATTCAATTTTTGATGTAAAAGAGTTATAGATGGGGTTAACCATTTGGACAATATATCCAAACCTATGCCTTCTTGATTGAAAGGGAAAGGAATTCCTAGGAATCCAATGAACAAAGTAAAAAAAATTAATATAAGCAGAGGGAATAACATAGTATTATCCGATTCATGAGGATACGGTGCAATTTTTTTATTGTCACTATTTTTAATAAAAATAAAGGATCGTATTGGTTTTTTTCTATTTTCGTGTAAATTCTTAGAAAAACTTTCGTTATTTTTTATTGGTAACAAAGTTACTAAACGAAAATTGTTGTTAATGAATTTCAGTCCATCTTGACCCCATAAAGATATTGAATAGAAGGAGCTACTTTTTTTTCCGTTGTAATTTTGAAAATGAACGTTTAAATGACCCTCAAACATAAGTAAATAGATGCGAAACATATAAAATGCAGTTAATCCTGCTGTAGCCCAGGCTATAATTGCGAAAGTTGGTGAATACAACCAAGTATCATTAAGAATTTCATCTTTGGACCAAAAACAAGCAAGAGGCGGAATACCAGAAAGAGAAAGTGTACCTACAAAAAAAGCAGTTTTTGTGATTGGCACATGTTTTTTTAAACCTCCCATAAAAACCATATTCTGACTTTTATCTGGAGAATACCCAACAATCGCTTCCATAGAATGAATAATAGATCCAGATCCTAAAAACAACAATGCTTTTGAGTAAGCATGCGTGATCAAATGGAATAAAGCAGCTCGATAAGACCCCATACCTAGAGCTAACATCATATATCCCAATTGAGACATTGTAGAATAAGCTAAACTTCTCTTAATGTCTTTTTGGGCAAGAGCTAAAGTAGCTCCTAAAAGTACTGTTATTATACCTATTAAAGCGATTAGATTTAGTATGGCTGGAATGGCTATCAAAAGAGGAAAAAGGCGAGCGACAAGAAAAATCCCCGCAGCTACCATCGTAGCAGCATGTATAAGAGCCGAAATAGGAGTAGGTCCCTCCATAGCATCCGGTAACCATACATGAAGAGGAAATTGGGCGGATTTGGCAATTGCACCAGAAAATAATAAGAAAGTACATACAGTTCCAACTAAAAAATGGGCTTCATTATTATAAATCACGGTATTGAATATTTCGAACAAATCGTGAAATTCGAAACTGCCTGTTAGCCAATAAAGACCTAAAATGCCTAATAATAAACCAAAATCCCCTACACGATTAGTTACAAATGCTTTTTGACAAGCATTTGCTGCAGCAGGTCGTGTAAACCAAAAACCAATTAATAGATATGAACACATTCCAACTAATTCCCAAAAAATATAAATTTGTATTAAATTTGAACTAGTAACTAAGCCAAGCATAGAAGTATTGAAAAAACTAAGATAAGCAAAGAATCTCAAATATCCTTGATCATGACACATATAATTGTCACTATAAATAAGAACTAGAATCCCAACAGTAGTAATTAACATTAACATAATAGAAGTAAGCGGATCAACCAAGTAACCGAACTCTAAAGAAAAATCATTATTGATGGTCCAAGACCATACAGCTTGATAGCTCGAACTGCTATTTATTTGATTAATAGATAATTTAATTGAAAAAATCATAACTATAGTTAACAACAAAATACTAGGAAAAGCCCACATACGTCTAAGATTTTTTGTTGTCTTCGGAAAAAGAAGAAGTCCCGCTCCGATTAACAAAGGAACTGTAAGTGGAATAAAAGGTATGATCCATGCATTTTGGTAGATATGTTCCATAAAAAATAAAATTTGATTTTCGATTTCCCGACTTTTACCTCTTTCGAAGGAGGTCAATAAAAAAATTAAGATATGTGATAATAGAATTTTTTTCTTTTTAAAAGCGAAATTCTTAGAATAAGCATTTTTATATTTATTAATATTCAACTCAAGAAGTTCTAATTGGTCAAATAACCGAATAGTTTTTAGTGAAAGTAAATACTTAGCTATTAATTAACCTATGAATATGGAAAATATCCAAAATTGATACCATTCATTATTCTTTTGATAAACCTATAAATAGAAAAAAGATCAAAAATTAGACAAAAAGTATGTAAGTCTGATACTGATATGAATCACAAGATCTACTCATATTCATAATCTAATTTAAGTTAAAAACTCGAAACTCTTTTAATTTTTTTATTCGGAATCGGTTAAGTTATTAGTTCTCTGCAAAAAAACACTTTGGTCGATTGTCTTCTATTTCAATTTTCAATAACAATAAAGCATATTTCTCTTTTTCTATGCTAGCCAAGACTTTACTTTACTTTCGACTTTACATAAAATAAAACTAAAAAATTGATAAAAGCATATCAAATCATGTCTACTCTAACTAAATAACGAGTCTCGTTTCAATAAAAAAAGAAAAGTCACATAACAAAAATAAACAGAAATAGAAGTCTAAAATTTGCTTATTGATTTTCTTATGGTACATCGTATTCGATAAATAGAAATTGGAATAAGACCAAGGGGAGTCTCTCATAATCTGCTAGGTTATTTTCATATATTTCCAAATTTTTTGAGATATTTTATAAAAAAACTTAGACTTAGAATAAAAAAAAAAGACCTATAACTAAAAAAATAGGATAGAAAGATTCCTTTGCTTTGAATACTAGATGTCTTTCACATCCAACTAGAACAGTGAATAACCTATTTATTCATTTTTGAATGGCAGTTCCAAAAAAGCGTACTTCAATTTCCAAAAAGCGTATTCGTAAAAATTTTTGGAAAAGAAAAGGATATTCAGCAGCATTAAAAGCCTTTGCATTAGCAAAATCTCTTTCTACCGGGACTTCGAAAAGTTTTTTTATACGAAAAATAAGTAATCAAATCTTAGAATAATCTGAATTGATCTGATTCAAAAAAACTTCTACAAAATTTCCTTTAGTATTTCTATTCCTAAAAAAAAAGTCGAAAAAAGCAATCATTTATTTTTTGTTGAATTAATCAACATGAAATAGATCCTGCTTCTCTATTATGATATGTAAACCTACTTTATACGATACTTTTTTGTTTGAAAACTAGAGGATTTCACTACCCTTCTTTTAGTATTTTTGAGTATATTTTATCATTTATGGGATGGGGATTCTTACTTTCCCCATCAACCGTCCGGTCCCAATAGCCAATAGAAAATTAAAGTTTGTTTTAGATCTATGGAAGAACCAAAAAATCTTTAGACAAAAAGGGATCCTTAATAGATAATAGAATTCATTTTATTAAAACCTTTCCCTCCTGGATTCATTATCTTTCTGAATTTTTCTATATTTTTTTTATGTTTACTTTTTTTATTTCTATTCCAATAAAAAAATAAATAAGTTTTTTTTCAATCTAAATTTTGTGGGATATTATGTACGAAGATTTTTTCTTGGAAAAGAAAAATATATCTTTAGAACTTTCTCAAAAATGCTATTGTATATATTCCTATTCCTTAGAAAAAATTTGGAATGTTTTATAAAAAAAGAGCCGTTGGAATCACTCTTTCAATCTCGACGATTACAGAGAAAAAGGCTATTATGATTTCAAACAAGCCGCTATGGTGAAATTGGTAGACACGCTGCTCTTAGGAAGCAGTGCTAGAGCGTCTCGGTTCGAGTCCGAGTAGCGGCACAGTCTTTTCCAAATTCTAAAAGCTAATTAAATAGTCCTAGAAAAAAGAATAATAACAACAAAATGACTTTCATTCTTAATTTCTATTTCACGATTTGGAATTGAGGGATCTCTTTTCTTTATATCTATATTCTTATGATATTCTTATGATATTTTTTACTTTGGAGCACCTTTTCAATCATATTTCCTTTTCGCTCGTTTCAATTGTAATTACAATTCATTTAATAACTTTAGTAGTCAACGAAATAGTAGAACTAAACGATTCATTAGAAAAGGGGATGTTACTTAGTTTTTCCTGTATAACAGGATTATTAGGTATTCGTTGGATTTTTTCAGGGCATTTCCCGTTAAGTGATTTATATGAATCATTAATCTTCCTTTCGTGGAGTTTTTATATTATTCATATGATTCCTTATTTTAAAAACCTTAAAAAAATTGTAAATGCAATAACAGCATCCGGCGCTATTTTTACCCAAGGCTTTGCTACTTCGGGCTTTTTAGCTCAAATGAAGCAATCGACAATATTAGTACCTGCTCTTCAATCCCAGTGGTTAATGATGCATGTAAGTATGATGATATTGGCCTATGCCGCCCTTTTATGCGGATCATTATTATCAGTAGCCCTTCTAGTCATTACATTTCAAAACAATATAAGCCTTGTTGGTAAAAAAAAATTTTTATTAAACGAGTCTTTGTTCTTTGGGAAGATCCAATACATCAACGAAGAAAACAATATTTTACAAAATACCTATCTCTTTTCTCTTAGGAATTTTTATAGGTACCAGTTAATTGAACAATTCGATCATTGGAGTTCCCGTGTTATTAGTTTAGGATTTCTCTTTTTAACCATAGGTATTCTTTCAGGAGCAGTATGGGCTAATGAAGCTTGGGGTTCATATTGGAATTGGGACCCAAAGGAAACGTGGGCTTTTATTACTTGGACCGTATTTGCAATTTATTTACATATTAAAACAAATATAAATTTGAAAAGTGAAAATTCTGCAATTGTGGCTTCTCTAGGATTTCTTATTATTTGGATATGCTATTTTGGGGTCAATTTATTAGGAATCGGATTACATAGTTATGGTTCATTTCTACTAAAAAGCACCTAAATTGAAGAAAGGACCCAACCTGACAAGTACAACTCCAGGACGCGGTATATCCCATATATAAAAGCAAGTCTCGTCGAGAACCATTTCAATCGAGTAATACAGTGATTCAAATGGTTCTCACAAACGTCAAACTGTCCGATTTAAATTCTAATTAATTCGTTTTTGTCTTACATAAAAAAAGTTTCAAATGAAAACTATCTATAAAAAAAATTGGATAGAACAACTTCTACCTTTTCAACTGATAGTGAGAGAACGAAATCTGGGTAAATGCCAATACCTATTACTGGTAGAAAGATAACGAGTGAAACAAATAACTCTCGCGGACCGGAATCAAAAAACGAAGAGGTTGCATTATTTAATAACTTGTATCCATAGAACATTTGGCGTAACATAGATAATAAATAAATAGGAGTTAATATCATTCCAATTGCCATGCCAAAAGTAATTAGGACTTTTGACATGAAAAAAATTTTTTGGCTGGTGATTATTCCAAAAAAGACTATTAATTCGGCAAAAAAACCGCTCATGCCCGGTAACGCCAGGGAAGCCATCGAAAAAGTACTGAAAAGTGTGAATATTTTTGGCATTGAAATGGCTATTCCGCCAATTTCGTCGAGATAAACAAGACGTATTCTATCATAACTCGTTCCTGCTAGGAAAAAAAGAGCAGCACCAATAAATCCATGAGAGATTATTTGTAAAATGGCCCCGTTGAATCCCGTATCAGTTATAGAACTAATTCCTATAATTATGAAACCCATATGAGATACAGAGGAATATGCTATTCTTTTTTTTAAATTACGCTGCCCCGGAGATGCTGAAGCTGCATAGATTATTTGCATTGTACCCACTATCATCAACCAAGGAGAAAAAAAAGAATGCGCGTGAGGTAATAATTCCATATTGATCCGAACCAACCCATATGCTCCCATTTTTAATAGGATTCCAGCTAAAAGCATACAAGTACTATAATGTGCTTCTCCATGGGTATCTGGCAACCATGTATGTAGAGGTATAATCGGCGATTTTACAGCAAAAGCAATAAGGAATCCAATATAGAATATTATTTCCAATCCCACCGGATACGATTGGTTAGCTAATGTTTCAAAATTTAATGTTGGTTCATTAGAACCATATAACCCGATACCCAAAACTCCCAGTAATAAAAAAACGGAACCCCCTGCAGTGTACAAAATAAACTTTGTAGCTGAGTATAGACGTTTCTTTCCTCCCCATATGGATAAAAGTAGATAAACGGGAATTAATTCTAATTCCCACATTAGAAAAAAAAGTAAAAGGTCTCGAGAAGAAAATAATCCTATTTGACCGCTATACATTGCTAACATCAAGAAATGGAATAATCGGGAATCCCGAGTAACCGGCCAAGCCGCTAAAGTCGCTAAAGTCGTGATGAATCCAGTGAGTAAAACGGGTCCTATAGAAAGCCCATCAATTCCCAATCTCCAGTGGAAATCAAAAAAGCGAATCCAGTTATAATCTTCAGCCAATTGTATTAATGGGTCGTCTGGTTGGAAATGATAACAGAATACATAGATTGTTAAGAGGAATTCTAATATACATATACACATAGTATACCATCGAATTACCTTATTACCCCTATGGGGGAGGAAAAATAGTAATAAACTCGCAAATATGGGTAAAACTACAATTAAGGTTAACCAAGGAAAAAAATTCGTGGTAAAGACAAAATACACTTGGACTAAAAAACCCGTACTCGAATAAGAACAAAATAAGATATATATTCTTTATTTCGAGCGCGGGTTTTTGTCGGTAAACAAAAGATTAAAGTGGAATTTTCTGGAACGTATCAATAAGCTAGACCCATACTACGAGTTGTTTCATGCCATAAATAAACTCGAACACTCAAAAAATCGGTTGGACATGCGGATTCACATCTCTTACAACCAACACAGTCCTCTGTTCTTGGGGCGGAAGCTATTTGTTTAGCTTTACACCCGTCCCAAGGTATCATTTCTAATACATCTGTGGGGCAGGCTCGGACACATTGAGTACATCCTATACATGTATCATAAATCTTTACTGAATGTGACATTGGATCTATACTTTTTTTTAATCTCGTTAGTTTCGATCTAGTATAACCCTGTATTGTATGTAAACGAATTACATATGCAAAGACCAGACGAATCGATGATTCACCAGAACTTGTCGAATTAACTTATTTCTGTGTTGGTTTAGAAAGGAGGTCAAAAATACTTTGCTTTTTTAGATTTTGGAGATTCTATATCTATAGATTTGAGAATCTCAAATCTAATTTGAATTTATAACTCTTCAAATTTCTATAATATTAATACTACTTATTCAACAAATTCGCTTGATTAATACGAGTTGATTTTCTGTTACGATAAATTGCGGAAACAATAGCCAGTCCAATAGCTGCTTCAGCGGCTGCAATAGCTATAACAAAGATGGAGAAAATATTTCCTTTTAGTTGACGACTATCAAAAAAATCAGAAAACGTTACAAAATTCAGATTAACCGCATTCAATATAAGTTCAAGACACATAAGAGCTCTAACTAAATTTCGGCTTGTGATTAATCCATAGATACCGATAGAAAATAAATAGGCACTCAAAACAAGTACATGTTCGAGCATCATTGAGCAACTCCTTATCAATCTTGATTCAGTTCAATATGAAAAAAATAACATTCACTCGAATATACCAAACAAATACAGAGCAAAGAAATATTTTCGTAATAGATTGACATTCATATTTTATATTATACATCAATTCTATTTGACTTGAACAGAAATAGATATGAAAAAAGAGAAAAAGAATCAAGTTTGATTTGGAGTGACGCGTTTAATTTGAAAGATTTTTAATCTTATTGGCGGGCCACGGCAATTGCACCGATCAACGCAACTAAAAGAATTATCGAAATGAGTTCAAATGGGAGAAAAAAATCTGTTGATAAATGAATACCAATTTGTTGACTATTATTTATCAAATCCTGTTCTATAATCTGGTTTAATTTTGTAGTCCAAATAATTCCGTACCACGATGTATTTAGAATAGTAGTAATTAATAAAACAAAAATACTGGTACAAATTAACAAAGTAATTCCGTCTCCAAGAGTCCAAAGGCGGAAATTTTGGTCATATTCTAACCCGTTGATGAACATTACAGCAAATATGATTAAAACATTTATAGCTCCTACGTAAATAAGGAGTTGTGCAGAAGCTACAAATTGAGAGTTTGCTAAAATATAGAATAAAGATACACAAACAAGAACCAATCCTAACGAAAAAGCAGAAAAAATGGGATTGGTAAATAATACCACCCCGAGGCCTCCTAATATAAGACCTGATCCCAAAAAGACTAAAAGAAAATCGTGTATTGGTCCAGGTAAATCCATTCTATGAAAAAAAGATATAAAAAATCAGACTCTTTCATGATCTTATTGAACTGACCAGGATAAAATAAGTTAAGTTGATTGCCTTAATACACATTCCGAATTGGATGCGATTCTAATGGATGCGAATTAATGTAGGGATAGTTAGTGTACAAATTGAATTCCTTATCTAACAGGATAGTTCGAATCTAGTTGAAATCATTACAGAAAAAATCCCAAGTAAATCTGAAATTTTCATGACCTAATCAGATCAATAGGTGTTATTTTAAGTTTCGTTATTCACAAAGAAAAAATAGGTTAAATTTTTATAACAACCTTTGTAATAAAAAAACTTTTTACTTTCTCAAGATATTTCTTTTTGATTGAATTGAGGCCAATTTAAGATAGTTCGAATTGTGTAATCGTCAATTATTGATATTGGTAAACGTCCTAAGGCAATTTGATTATAATTTAATTCATGACGATCATACGTAGAAAGCTCATATTCTTCAGTCATAGATAAACAATTTGTCGGACAATACTCAACGCAGTTACCACAAAATATACAGATTCCGAAATCAATACTATAATTAAGCAGTCGTTTCTTTCGAATATCAGTTTCCAATTTCCAATCTACAACAGGTAGATCTATAGGGCATACACGAACACATACCTCACAAGCAATGCATTTATCGAATTCAAAGTGGATTCGGCCACGAAAGCGTTCTGATGTAATCAATTTTTCATAAGGGTATTGAATAGTTACAGGTAACCGATTCGCATGGGATAAGGTAATCAGAAAACCTTGACCAATGTACCTAGCTGCTCGTACCGTTTGTTGACCATAATTCAGGAACCCAGTTACCATAGGGAACATATCCTAAATTTCGATAAAAATTTTTTGTTTGTTTCTTTTTCTTGTTTGGAACAGGTTATTAATCTAATTACTAGTGAATAGAAAAGATTCGATTTTACTTATATTTATTATATATATTATTATAGTGAAAGGAGTTGGGAAGAAGTTGTTAATAATAAATTACCTAAAGAAATAGGTAAAAGAAATTTCCATCCAAGATTTAATAATTGGTCCATTCTCAGTCTCGGTAAGGTCCATCTTGTTGTGATAGAAATGAACAAGAACAAAAAAGTTTTCGCTAGTGTAATGAAAATACCAATTGTTGTTTCAAAGACTCCATCGCTTGCATTTATTCCAAAAAGGTCAGTAACAAATATGTACGGAATAGAGAAATTCCAGCCTCCCAAGTAAAGAACTGTTACAAATAATGAAGAAACGAGTAGATTTAGATAGGAAGCAACATAAAATAAACCAAATTTAATACCTGAATATTCTGTTTGATAACCTGCTACTAATTCTTCTTCTGCTTCCGGTAAATCAAAGGGCAATCTTTCACATTCGGCTAGAGAAGAAATTATAAAAACTAGAAATCCTATAGGTTGACGCCACAAATTCCATCCCCACAAACCATATTTGGACTGTGCTTCAACTATATCAACTGTACTTAAACTATTAGATAATTCTAGTCGGTGATAAGATCTCATTTATCATCGCTATTACAGAACCGTACATGAGATTTTCACCTCATACGGCTCCTCAAGGGTCTCGCGTAAATCTAAAGACTGCTTCGATATTCTTTAATCTTGATATTATTGTAGGATAGATAGAGTCACAAGTGATCGAAAGGTCCCTAATTAGACCAATGGAATTCTGTCTGCTATACTAAAGGGCTTCTGAATTGATCTCATCCTTTACTTTTTTATTTTAATTTATATATATTAGAAATTTTCATTTTATACATTTTACGTTTTTTTGAGCCTTAAACCCTTTAGAAAATATTCTTTTTAGAAATATTAATAGATATTTGACCCTAGCCTTTTTGATTACAAAAAAAATTGACATGAAATGTAGTTTTCTTACTTAATAGAGTTATAGGAATAATCAGAAATTTTACAATTGGATTCTTTCTATTTTTTATTCCTTTATTTAGCAAAAAAAGGAAGTAAAGGATTAATTCGTTCCTGATAGTCATTCATTTTATCAGTGGATAGCAATATACTCTGGATCGGAATTTGGGGGAGTACTACTTGATCGTTTCTACTAATTTAAAGCCCCAATTACTATTTCGTTTATGTGGAATTTTTTCGATAACTTATATAACTTAGAAAGTCTCTATTACTAACCCTTTGTGTATCTTGGTGTTCCTAACCATCCACTCAATTTTGCTCAATCTTTTCGACAGTTCGTATCATGTCATATATAGTAATACATATAAACGATAGCACGAACTCCAAAGGATGAATCTGTTTAACCCGCTTCAAGTCATGATAACTAATCCATCAGTCTTGGGGTAAATAGGTTTTCTTTACTGCTTCTATTTACTTATATTTACTTTGGCATAATTCTTGTACACAGGAAATGAGACTTAATCTTTTTACTGCGAATTTTGAAGCTGTTTTCTTTCACTCATCTAACTATCTGGTTTAGTTCATCAATCCGAAGGTTGAAAAAAAAAAGAAAGTTCTCTATTTAATTTAATGTATTTTAGTTCATTCTTAGAAAGCTCTCGAAAGAAAAATTTGTGGAAATTTATGCCTCACCGAATCACACGTAGAGATATTGATAACACGCATAGAGTTAATGGTATTTCATAACTAATAGATTGGGCAGCAGCCCGTAGACCGCCTAAAAAGGAATATTTATTATTTGATCCATATCCTGACATAAGAAGCCCAATGGGAGCAATACTTGAAATGGCGATCCATAAGAAAACGCCATTGCTGAGATCGACTAAAATAAGCCGATTGCTAAAAGGAATTACCGAATAACTTAGTAAAATCGATATGACTGCTATGGAGGGCCCAACACTAAATAAACTCTTATCCCCTCTTGCTGGAAGAAGGTTTTCTTTGAAAAGTAGTTTTGTTCCATCTGCTAGAGCTTGAAGAATTCCCAGGGGGCCGGCATATTCAGGTCCAATACGTTGTTGTATTGCTGCGGATATTTCTCTTTCTAACCACACAATTACTAGTACACCTATTGTTATTCCCAAAATAAGAATCAAAATAGGTACAAGCATCCATATAGTTCCATAGACTTCTTTTAAGGATTCCAATATGGAAAAAGAATTGATAGCTTGTACTCCTGTTGTCTCAATTATCATTTCAACGATCAATTTCTCCCATAATGATATCTATGCTACCTAGTATTGTCATAATATCAGCCAATTTCATTCTTTTAACTAACTGAGGAAGAATTTGCAAATTGATAAAACCGGGCGGGCGGATTTTCCATCTCCATGGAAAAGAACTTTGATCTCCTATTAAATAAATTCCTAATTCTCCCTTTGGAGCTTCGACTCTTACATAAAGTTCTTGTCTCGATAACTCAAAGGTCGGGGCGGGCTTTTTACTAATGAATCTATATTCAAAATTATTCCACTCAGTATCTTTTACTCTATTAAAGCGTCGGATTTCTAAATTCTCATAGGGCCCCCCCGGAATGCCTTCTAGAGCTTGCTGAATAATTTTTACAGATTCCACCATTTCGCCAATTCGGATTAAATAACGAGCTAATGAATCGCCTTCCTTTTGCCATTGAACTTCCCAATCCAATTCGTCATAACATTCATAACGATCAACTTTACGAAGATCCCATTGTATTCCGGAAGCTCGTAACATCGGTCCTGACAACCCCCAATTTATTGCCTCTTCTCCGCTAATAATGCCCACTCCTTCGACTCGTTCTAAAAAAATAGGATTTCGCGTAATAAGCTTTTGATATTCAGCAATTGCTGTTAAAAAATACTCACAAAAATCTAAGCATTTATCTATCCAGCCATAAGGTAAATCGGCAGCGACTCCTCCGATACGAAAAAAATTATGCATCATTCTCATGCCAGTGACAGCTTCGAATAGATCATATATCAACTCTCTTTCTCTGAAAATGTAGAAGAAAGGGGTCTGTGCACCAATATCCGCCATAAAAGGCCCTAGCCATAATAAATGAGAAGCTATCCGACTCAACTCCAACATAATAACTCGGATATAGCTAGCTCTTTTAGGTACTTGAATATTTCCTAACTGTTCTGGTGCATTTATAGTTATTGCTTCTGTAAACATAGTAGCTAAATAATCCCAACGGGTTACATAAGGCAAATATTGTATAATTGTTCGGTTTTCCGCAATTTTTTCCATGCCTCTGTGCAAATAACCTACTATTGGTTCACAATCAATAACATCTTCACCATCTAAAGTAACAATGAGTCGAAGAACGCCATGCATTGATGGGTGGTGAGGCCCCATATTGACTATCATTAGATCTTTTCTTGTAACTGGTCCAGTCATAAGTTTTTTACATATTTATTCTTTCATGAATTGCTGAAAACAAAAAGAAGTTCATCAAAATTGAAGATCGAATAAATCAAAGACAAAATTATACAAATTAACGTTTTTTTATCGCTCGAATATTCAATTGGCTGATTAATTCTTTATACCTTATTTCATCTTTTTTTGAAAAATAAGCCAGAAGTCGTTGACGTTTTCCCAAAATTTTTCGTAGACCTCTTTGCGATGAATAGTCTTTTTTGTGTAATTCTAAATGTGAAGTAAGGCGCCGTATCTTATTGGTGAAACAGAATACTTGAAATGTAACAGATCCCTTCTTTTCTTCTTGCAAACTAACTTCCATGAGTGAATTTTTTGTCATAACTTTAGAAATCCATAAATAAATATATATATAATTTCATTTCGTATTGCGTCAATTTTTTTCTTAATTTACTATTTTTATTTTACGAATATGAATTTTACTGATCAGTAATAATAATGCGAGGTATTTTGATCTGGTATACACAAGAATCAATCCGAATTTCCTTATTGATTCATTTTCTGATCTAATTGATACGTCATTGAATTAGTATTCATGTATCAAAAAAGGATGTAAGACAAGGCATGTGCGCAGCTATTTATCCACCCGATATATATATATCGTAGGGGAAGACAATTGTATCATCAATCAATTTTTAATCGTGGATACATATGTATCCTTAACATACTGAAACGACTACCATTATTAGTATCAAACCAATAGCGATTCATACAAGCTAAATCTTCTAATCGATAATTGGGCCAAAGAAATAATTTTAATTTAATAAATTTCATTTTATCTCTATCAAGATCTTTGCTTTCATCCAAAAATTGACCACAGGTTTTTACCTTGTTCCCATTGCAAAATACTGCATTTTTATCCACACAATTACTATTCCTTGAATTGAAACAACTTAGAATTCTCAGTTCTCTACGGCGTCTAGACGATAAAATATTTTCAGGAACAAGCAAATCATAATGATTTTTGTTTCCATTTTTCGTCATCATTTGATGTCTTGCAATCGATTCCTCAAAATGATTCTTATCCATATTTTCTCTGTATCTTTTTTGATTCTTTTTTTGTTTAATCTCATGAACCAAAGAAATCCTTATGGTTTGATACATAAGAAATTCTACATTATGTTTTACAGGTATACGAACTGGTTCGATAATAAATATTCCCTCTTTTAGGATTTTTGAAAGATTCAAATCCCGGATTAGCATTGGATCCAGAGTTAACTCCTCCTTCTTAATAAAGCCGAAACCAAACTTTGTTGTCATTCTGCTTTCCTTTTCCCATTCAAGTACGGACAGCGCATAATCGAATAATTCCATAGTCAAAGGACTCAGCATCCATTTCAATTGCAAAGCAAAAGATCCTTTCATGAACGCATTTAAGTCTATTTCCCAAGTCCAAATGCTTTTGGGTTGATTTTTCGTTCTACCCATTTTAATATCTGATTTCGTATAAAGTTCTTCCATATATTTTTGTTGATTTGAGAGAACAGATTCAGGGTTCCCTCGGTTTTGGGCATCTGATGCGAGATCTCTTTGACCTATGGTTTTTTTTTCTTCTTGATTCTCTAATTCAAAAGATTTATTTTCTTTTTCATTTGATAGTATAAGATCCCCCTTTTTATTTTTAGTGATATTTTTATTTTGACTAACATCTTCATTAAAATGAAAAAGAAGTGAATGAATTGGTATAAACCCGGGTTTCATTTTAGATACATTAAAAAATAACTCAAATTGTGGGAATAACCAAGGTATCGGCTTCGATACAGGACGATTTAGTCTTTCTTCATTCATTCCCATCCAATCAAAAAAAGAAAAGAAACCCTTTTGATTGGATGGATTGATTTCTTTATCTTTATGAATTTTGAGATAAAAAAGACCTTTCGTATCAAAAAATTTTCTATCTGGATTTTTTATATACATAAAATAATCTTTTCTTATAAAATGAGTAATAGGGATACTCCCCCCCGTATCAACAAATTTCGGTTTATGTATGTTGTAATTATATGAGTCCTTCTTATCTTCATAAAAAATCGATTGATATGCTAAAAGATCATATCTAGACATTTTTTGAAAATGATCGTTTTTATTTAGCAATAACGAAACCTTTTCCTCTCTTTCAGATGAATCCCGTTTGGTTAAATTTTTATTTTCAACCCTACAATGTTGATTGACTCTATTTCGCCATTTTTGCGGTACTAATTTAGACCATTTTAGCCCAGATAAATCGTATGGATAATGACTCTTTAACCAATTTTTCCATTGATTCATTCCAGAATTCTGAAGTTTCTTATGCTTTAATTCGGAAGAAATTATTCCTTGTCTTCGAAAATAATCTTTTATTTCATTCTTAAGAAATAAAGACGCTCCGTCATATTGAAGGACAGATCTTAACTTATACAAGTTAATAACCTGGGTTTGTGATAATTTGTAAAATACATAGGCCTGTGACACGAGGGATAATTTAAAAGAAACCTCCGACTTCGTCTGAATCTTATGACGAATATGAGAAGGTGAAAGTTTGTTTTGTATAGTTGAAATACGCTCAATTATCTTTTTCTCTTTTGTATCAAAAAATTTTTTTTTTTTTAATTTACGAAAAAGTTTGATAATGATCATGGGCCTATAAAGACTATTAGTAAAATGATTAATGATATATGGAAAGCTCTCTAGAAGGATATCCGTGTATACCCTTTCCACGATCCATTTTATAAAATAATGTGATTTACGGATTAATCGATCATTTCTTCTTTTTAATATCTGAAAATAATTTTTTAGTGATGCTAATTTTTGAGCACCATAACTTGTTTTGTTAGGACTAATATTTATCTTTAGAGTTCGAAATCCATTTTTCTTGTCTTTTGTAATTCTTTCTATTTGATTTCTGATTGTGCTTGTTCTATCAGTCAGATCTTTAATTTTGATTTCTGTCAGTGAATAATTTGTCCAATCCATAGATCGGGTTTGAATGGATGATTCATGAATAATCTGATTATTGATTATAGAATCTTTTTTTATTTCACTCGAATCCTCTCTCAATTTTTTTGGTTCTTTTTGGACCTTTAGAAACAATAATTTTGTTCTTTCTTTGAAACTTTTTAGAGCTCGAAAACTCCATTTTATAATTGCTTTTTGGAGTTTTTTCAAAGGGGGTCCAAAATAATAACGAAACAAAATACCAAGTCCTACGAGAGGAGAACCAAAAGGACGGTCAGTTTCCAGTCCCCAAATCGTTAAAAAAGAAGCAAGACTTTCCTGCTTTGGATTTGGATCCCGACGAGAAGGTCGTATCTTAGATCGGTGCCAAGGTTTCAGACGGAAAGGAAATCTTATCATTATTTGTATACCCTCTGTGGCCCAGTTTTGAGGAAAAATTCCGTTTCTTCCTGTTTCTAGTACTGGCAGACCTTTATAGGTGCATATAAGATGCACTTCTCTATTCATCTCCCTTATATCCTGCTTCCACTCGGACTCTTGGCGTAATAAGAAACGGACAATATTTTTAGCTAGTATCAATGAAGGTAATACAATAGATTTTCGAAGCTTCGACTGAATTAGTAAAATACAAGCTCTTATTGCCTGAGCATAAATAATGACATCATAGAGGTTTGATCTTTTTTCTTGTGTCCTGTCTATTCGTTCCATTTCCGTCGGCCCGTCCCGCCCCTTTTCCATTTCATTGACTTCTTTTTGAATTTCTTCGTAGCTTTTGTTTTCCTCCATGTACATTTTTTTTTTTTTTTTCAACCTCTTTATTCTTTTTGCTACGCTTCCTTTTATACCCTTTCTAAAAATGTCTTGTATTAGGTCGGAAATCTCAATTACTGATAATATGAATGGTTCGAAAAGAACATCCCAAGAAAATCCTACTCTGTCGAAAAAAAGTGGGGAATACGGATATAAGGGAAACATTTTCCCCGTAAGGGTTTTACGTCTTTGAACACGCATAGAACCAGTGATTATGTCTCGACGAAAATCCGCTTCATAGGGATAATCTATCATATCCACTTCTTCTATTTCATCAGGCTTCGTCATAGTTTTGATACTAGGGTCGGTATTCGCTAGACTCTGCGTAAAAAGAACTATACGTTTCGCTTTCCTCGAGCGAATTTGATGATCTACTATCCACTCTTCCCCCTCTTCCGTTGTTTCAGTTTTTCCGATTTGTTCTACCTCGCTGAATAATTTGTATGACCATCGGGGGACTTTTTTCTTTATTCCAATCGATTTTTTTCGGGTTGTGTTTTCCATGGGAGGAAGTATGGCTGTCTCGTATATTGTTTGAATCCTGAGATCAATTAGGACTTTTTCGAATAAAAATCTCAAAACTTTTTCTGGATCTTCTGAATCAATTCCTCTTTGTTCCGGAAATAAAGAAAGTCCTTTCCAATTTGGTATTGATTCTTCAGCAAATTCATCGATTAAAAGACTCAATTCTCTTGCTACTGATTTTTTATCCAATGTATATATTGTCTCTCCCAATTTATCTTCCAATTTATCGGCCACTTGATGGACCAATTTCTTTTCCAATATAGCTACTTTCGCTTCCACTTTCTGATAGAATTCTTCAAAATCAAGTTCCTTACCCCTAAAAAGAAGGATACTATGAACTTTATTGAGTTTATTTATCAAATTTGTCTCTATCGAATTTTTGACTTCAATTTCATTTAGGATTGAAGGTAAAAAAAATTTTTTAATTATTCCACGATAGGATCCGTTTAAGAGAGGATCATATATTTTAGGCAAGTATTCTTCTTTAGTTTTATTATTGCATAATCGAGTCTTTTTTTCGAGTACATCCAGATAAGGAGATCCTCTGTCTAGGGCTTCAATTCTATCCCTAAACTCGTTCCTTAGGCTCCTCCATTTTTTTTCGTTGGTATAAATCCAACAATAATAATTGTGCAGTTCATCATAGAAGAATTTATCCAGTTCATCACAGACGAATTTTTCTGTTGTAAAAAAATAAAAATACATTTTTTGTCGTAGCATTTCAAAAAAAGCTGATAAACTGGATGGATATGTAAAAGAAATTCTTCGTTTTCCATCACTTTGACATGTATAAAAAAAATATTGTGACATTTCGTTTCTTACAGCATGTTCGAATCGATAATTTTTTATATATCGCAACGGGCGATTCCATCGTTTAGAGTCGAAAAGAAGACTCACAGGGGTTTTTTCAAACCAGAAGAGGTCTTTAGCTTCTTCTGTTAAGTGAAAGTGGAATTCATCCTTTGTTTTGTCCTTTCCATTCACTCGGATCCTTTCCGTTTCATCGATTTTGTCCGGATCCTCCCTTTCTTCCGAAAAAAGGAAAGGAGTTTCTTCCGAAAAATCTTCCGAAAAATCTTCCAAAAAATCTTCCGAAAAAAGGGAAGGAGTTTTTTCCAAAAAATCTTCCGAAAAAAGGGAAGGAGTTTCTTCCAAAAAATCTTCCGAAAAATCTTCCGAAAAAAGGGAAGGATCTTCTTCGGTGAATC